ATAACCCATTTGTTTTCCAGAAAGAACGAATACGAAGGAAAAAAAAAAACTCTCTAATACACCCCTACTTCTCTTTTTTGTTTCTCTTTTGTCCTTGAAAACTAGAAAAATAAATTCTCAAGCGATTGGAGAATAACAACATGGATTACTAGTAATCCGTGTTGTTTTCACTAAGCAGTCAAGGGATTATCAATAAATATATCCGCGGATCTCTGTTACAACACGGCAATTCAAAAATAGATAGGCTTTGAATGAAATTCAAATAATATGGATATACTTTTTAGGGGGATTGTAGTTCAATTGGTAAGAGCACCGCCCTGTCAAGGCGGAAGCTGCGGGTTCGAGCCCCGTCAGTCCCGACGTCTCCAATATATACTCAATCCATCCCTTCTTTTTCGGAGAAAAAGGGTACAAGGAACAGAATCTCATTCCCAAAAGTTCTCTTTAGTTTAGTTATTTTTTAGCATTTATCATCAAACAAATTTGTTTAAATAGTAACAATTGGTGGGAGAGAGACATATGTGAATTAGTACAATTAGTGGGAGCAGCATATTCAGAATTCCAGTAGATACTCTAACTGCATTTTTTTTATTCGCTATGAATAAAGGACCTTCCTATGTTATACTATTCAATTCTTGACGATAAATCCATTTGATAGCTCAGATCTGCTTAATTCATCATATTGATTTGATTCAATATCATCCCGATGTAATTCATCTCGTTGAATTTACCGGCGAAAGATTGATTCCTCATCTCTATGGGATTAAATCCCGAGTTATTGCGAAATAAAAAAAAAAGAAATAATGATATTATGGAAGTAAATATTCTTGCATTTATTGCTACTGCACTGTTCATTTTAGTTCCTACTGCCTTTTTACTTATCATATATGTAAAAACCGTAAGTCAAAATAATTAATTTGAATGAAACTTGTTTTCTTAGTTCTTCTTAACTTAATGATTGAATAAATAAAAGCTTCGCGTTTTGATTCTTAATGAAATGAGCGAACGACAATCAGCAGTATTCTCTGAGACCTGATAGTATGGTAGAAAGAAATATATTAATCTTTCTACCATACTTTATTTTTTCTCTTAGTGAAGTATAGAAAGTTGGATTCTTCGGATTGATTAATATAGATTACGCAAAATATTGATCTTCAGATATCATATATGTGATAGGAATTAGGTATATGTAATCTTAACCCGATTCTAATTCTTTGTTTCATCCAGTTGATTTATATTGATTCCAATCAAGCTCAAAAAAGCAAAAGACAACTCTTAGTCTTCCCGTTCGATTTTTTTTTAGTTTTTTTAGTTCAAATATGAACTAGGAATCCTGATATAATATACATCGAAAGAATAAAATCAAGGAAGTAAAAAGAAAAAAAAAGGGGGGGGGATCCGCTCTTACTCATTGGCGTTATATCTATATGTGGTAAAAGTTGGTTGGTTTATAAGTTTAGGAAGAATTCGATTGGACTCTCTTTCTGTATCCCTTTTACTTTCGGAATACAAGCAGTAGAATCGTTGAAATATCTATTTGATTGAAAAAAGGGTATTATTCATATAGTACATTACTATACCAGACCCGAATACAATGGAACTTTCAACTAAAGATGGTTGAATTAAATAAAAAGAGATAATAATTTAAAGCACTTTACAGAACTATCTAGAAAACAATTGATAAAGTTTGATTCATCAACTTAATTAAATTAAAATTAATAGTACTTAGAGTCCACTTCGTCCCCATACTACTAGTGAAAGGGAAAATGTAAAGACTACCATTAAACCAGCCCAAGCAAGACTTACTATATCCATGTGAATGATGTCCCCTATTTCGATACATATGAAGGAATTAGTCCATTATTATTCACTAATAATAGTGGATCAATGGTGAACAGTCAAAAAGGATTCTGAACCAAGACTCTTGATAAATCAATACACTAAATATACTTAAATATACTTAAATATACTTCGAACAAGGTTATCTATTTTTTTTCTAGTAAAACCGGGAAACATTAAGTCCACACAAAAGAGGCGCTGCCATTCTTAGAAGGAGTAAGGGAATGTTATTAATTGAACACATAGATAATAAAATATATTGTTTCTTTTGTTGACTTTCATAAGTAAAAGCCATCTTCAATATGGAATGAGGATTAATCGTTCATACCTTTCTTTCCTATTCTATTTCATTTTTACTATCTCCCGATTGTCGCTCTTGCCCCGGGGATAGCCTATTTCATTCTTGGCTACAGGTTACTGAAAAAAGTCTTTCTTTTTGTTTGCACTTTTTTATAAAAAAGCCAATTACCCAGTCAATCTAATATGGATTGAATGCCTACGCATTTATAGACTTTCATGACTCTGTATCCAGAGTTTTTTGCTGCTCTTTTCACACCCACTAATTCGCTTGCCTGTCCGACTTAGTTCTTAGTTCAATTTGTTCAATTTAAGCTAAGATCGATAAGATCCAGTCAGTAGACACTATATTGTATTTGAAGTC